TGGACCAAAAAAACCAGTGCCAAAAAATCAAATATTTTTTGGCACTGGTTTTGGCGGTAAAAAAAAAATGGACTCGGGTTTCTGTAACGTATTAATAAGCTATACCCATGCTGCGGGTTGTTTCATGCCATAAATAAACTCGAACACTCAAGAAATCTGTTGGGCAGGCGGATTCACATCTCTTACAACCGACACAATCCTCCGTTCTTGGAGCAGATGCTATTTGTTTGGCTTTACATCCATCCCAGGGTATCATTTCTAATACATCCGTGGGACAGGCTCGGACACATTGAGTACACCCGATACATGTATCATAAATCTTTACTGAATGCGACATTGGATCTATCCATTTTTGAACGTGATAAAGTTTCAATCTAGTAAATTGATAAATGAATTATATATTTAAATACTAGTACTAGATGAATCGATGAGTTCCTCGAGTTTTTTTATTAATCTACTTCTGGATTGACAGTGCCAAACTACTTTGATTTATTATCTTTACTTTATTTTGTGATAACACGATCATACCTTACGTGGCAGACATGCTAATTTGAATTAATTTTTAAAATTTTAATTGATGAAAATTCTAATTTATTTTATATTATAAAAAAGTATTACTTATTCAACAAATTAGATTGATTTATACGAGTTGATTTTCTGTTACGATAAATTGATGAAACAATAGCGAGTCCAATAGCAGCTTCAGCAGCTGCAATAGCTATAACAAAAATGGAGAAAATGGCTCCTTTTAATTGACGACTATCAAAAAAATCAGAAAATGTTACAAAATTGAGATTAACGGCATTTAATATAAGCTCAAGACACATAAGCGCCCTAACCATATTTCGACTTGTAATCAATCCATATAGACCGACAGAAAATAAATAGGCACTCAAAACAAGTACATGTTCGAGCATCATCAACCAACTCCTTATCAATCGCGATTCATTTCAATATGAACAACATTTTAACCAATTGGATTGACTAGTAACGATAACGAGTAATAGAATAGAATATAGAATAAAGGAATATAGTGGGAATAGATCGAACTAATAAAGAATTTCTATTTTATATACAACGTCAAATAGAAAAATAAAATGCATGTGATAGCTCATAAAAAGGTTTTTACATTTCGTTTCGAAAGAGTATTATTGACGAGCTACAGCAATTGCGCCGATTAACGCAACTAAAAGAATTATTGAAATAAATTCAAACGGAAGAAAAAAATCTGTTGATAAATGAATCCCAATTTGTTGACTATTACTTATCAGATCTTGCTCGATAATCTGGTTTGCTTTTGCAGTCCAAATAATCCCGTACCATGACGTATCCGAAATAGTAGTAATTAGTGAAACAAAAATACTTGTACAGACCACAGAAGTTACTCCATCTCCCACGGTCCAAAGATGGAAATCTTTGGAATATTCTGAATCATTTATGAACATCACAGCAAAAATGATTAAAACATTTATGGCTCCTACGTAAATAAGGAGCTGCGCAGCGGCTACAAAATGTGAGTTCGATAGAATATAGAATAAAGATATACAAACAAAAACCAATCCCAACGAAAAGGCAGAATAAATGGGATTGGGAAGTAATACTACTCCCAGACCCCCTAATATAAGACCCAATCCCAGAAAGACTAAAAGAAAATCATGTATTAGTCCAGGTAAATCCATTATATATAAAATAAGAGATAAATAAATCAAAATCTTTCATAACTTTATTGACCCGGTCAGGAAAAAGAGGTAACTCTACTTTTTTAGACTAGTTCTTAATTAATTCTTAATTATAATTAATTATTATTAAACTAGATCAAAACGAGTTCTTAAGTTTTTATTTCAGGCAAATTTAAAATTGTTCGAATTGTGTAATCGTCAATTACTGACATTGGTAACCGACCCAAAGCAATTTGATTATAATTCAATTCGTGACGATCATAAGTAGAAAGTTCATATTCTTCAGTCATTGATAAACAATTTGTTGGACAATACTCAACGCAATTACCACAAAATATACATATTCCGAAATCAATACTGTAATTAAGCAATCGTTTCTTTCTAATATCAGTTTCCAATTTCCAATCAACAACGGGTAGATCTATAGGACATACGCGAACACATACTTCACAAGCAATGCATTTATCAAATTCAAAGTGGATTCGGCCACGGAAACGCTCGGACGTGATCAATTTTTCGTAGGGGTATTGAATAGTTACAGGTAAACGATTCGCGTGTGATAAGGTAATCATGAAACCTTGACCAATATACCTTGCGGCTCGTACTGTTTGTTGGCCATAATTCATGAACTCAGTTACCATAGGGAACATATCGTGAATATCTATAAAAAATAGGATACTTGTTTCTTTCTCTTGTTTGAGACAAGTCGTGAATATAGAAGTATTTTTTTTACAGTGAAAGAAGTTGGGAAGAAGTTGTTAATAATAGATTACCTAGAGAAATAGGTAAAAGAAATTTCCATCCAAGATTTAATAATTGGT